GTTAATGTAGCTTAATTTACCAAAGCAAGGCACTGAAAATGCCTAGACGAGTTGAAATACTCCATGAACACACAGGTTTGGTCCCAGCCTTTCTATTAGTTGTCAGTAAGATTACACATGCAAGTGACTGCACACCAGTGAGAATGCCCTCTAAATTATCTAATCAAAAGGAGCAGGCATCAAGCGCGCTAAACAGCAGCTCTCCACGCCTTGCTAAACCACACCCCCACGGGATACAGCAGTGACAAAACTTAAGCAATAAACGAAAGTTCGACTAAGCTATACTGAAATAAGGGTTGGTAAATTTCGTGCCAGCCACCGCGGTCATACGATTAACCCAAACTAATAAAAAACGGCGTAAAGTGTGTTTCAGACTACCAAAAAATAAAGTTAAATTTTATCTAAGCCGTAAAATGCCCTAGCTAAAACAAAATAACCCACGAAAGTGACTTTAACACTCTAATAACACGACAGCCAAGAATCAAACTGGGATTAGATACCCCACTATGCTCGGCCATAAACTTAAATGATTAACTAACAAGATCGCTCGCCAGAATACTACAAGCAACAGCTTAAAACTCAAGGGACTTGGCGGTGCTTCAATCCCTTCTAGAGGAGCCTGTTCTATAACCGATAAACCCCGATAAACCTCACCACCTCTTGCTAATTCAACCTATATACCGCCATCCCCAGCAAACCCTACCAAGGCTACGAAGTAAGCACAAGCATTCAACATAAAAACGTTAGGTCAAGGTGTAGTCCATGGGGTGGAAAGAAATGGGCTACATTTTCTAATAACAGAACAATACCCACCATAACCCCTATGAAATTTGGGGTCAAAGGAGGATTTAGTAGTAAACCGAGAATAGAGAGCTCGATTGAATAAGGCCATGAAGCACGTACACACCGCCCGTCACCCTCCTCCACCCTCACACAACTAATTCCTAATCACGAGAAACACAACACAAGAGGAGATAAGTCGTAACAAGGTAAGCATACTGGAAAGTGTGCTTGGAAAACCAAAGTGTAGCTTAAGCCCAAAGCATCCGGCTTACACCCAGAAGACTTCACGATTGACGTGACCACTTTGAAACCAAAACTAGCCTAACCTTCTACACTTCTAACAAACTTACAAGCCCCAACTAAAACATTCACCAACAGCCACTAATAGTATAGGAGATAGAAATTTTACCCAGCGCTATAGAAAAAGTACCGCAAGGGAAAGATGAAAGAACACTTCAAGGTCCATAAAAGCAAAGCTTACCCCTTGTACCTTTTGCATAATGACTTAACTAGAATAGTCTGACAAAAAGAATTTAAGCCAGAACACCCGAAACCAAACGAGCTACTCATGAATAATTATCTAAGAACCAACCCATCTATGTAGCAAAATAGCGGGAAAATTCACGAGTAGAGGTGAAAAGCCTAACGAGCTTGGCGATAGCTGGTTCCTCAGAGAAGAATTTCAGTTCAACCTTAAGTTAACCTAAAGTGACCCACCAAACCCCCTGTTAACTTAAACGTTAGTCTAAAGAGGAACAGCTCTTTAGAACAGGTTACAACCTTCAGTAGAGAGTAATCAACCCCCAACTCACAGTCGGCCTAAAAGCAGCCACCAATCAAGAAAGCGTTCAAGCTCAGTACATAATATACTTTAATTTCTAAACCCTACAACAATCTCCTACCAAATAACTGAGTCATTCTATCACTAAATAGAAGCGATACTGTTAATATAAGTAACAAGAGTCCTCATTCTCCTAGCACAAGCTTATATCAGACCGGATACCCACTGATAGTTAACAATAAAATAAAATCACCTACCCCACAAACCCATTACTAAAAAATATTGTTAATCCAACACAGGCGTGCACCAAGGAAAGATTAAAAAAAGTAAAAGGAACTAGGCAAAACCCAACCCCGCCTGTTTACCAAAAACATCACCTCCAGCATTACTAATATTGGAGGCACTGCCTGCCCAGTGACATACGTTTAACGGCCGCGGTACCCTGACCGTGCAAAGGTAGCATAATCACTTGTCCTCTAATTAAGGACTAGAATGAACGGCCACACGAGGGTTGAACTGTCTCTTACTTTCAATCAGTGAAATTGACCTTCCCGTGAAGAGGCGGGAATATACTAATAAGACGAGAAGACCCTATGGAGCTTAAATTAATTAGCCCAAACAAGTACACACAACTATCCAACAAGGTATAAGTAATTACTACACCTGAGCTAAAAATTTTGGTTGGGGTGACCTCGGAGCATAAATAAACCTCCGAATAATCCAGCTTAGACATTACTAGTCAAGGCATCAACAAACCAACTGACCCAAACTAGATTGATCAACGGAACAAGTTACCCTAGGGATAACAGCGCAATCCTATTATAGAGTCCATATCAACAATAGGGTTTACGACCTCGATGTTGGATCAGGACACCCCAATGGTGCAACCGCTATTAACGGTCCGTTTGTTCAACGGTTAAAGTCCTACGTGATCTGAGTTCAGACCGGAGCAATCCAGGTCGGTTTCTATCTATTTGTAACTTCTCCCAGTACGAAAGGACAAGAGAAATAAAGCCAACTCAACAGAGTGCTCTCAGCTTTAATAGATGACAAACTCTTAATCTAACAACCCACCCCATGTCCTCCTCAAGACAAGGGCTTATTAAGATGGCAGAGACCGGCAATTGCATAAAACTTAAAACTTTAAATCCAGAGGTTCAACTCCTCTTCTTAATACTTATGTTTGTAGCCAACCTGCTCCTACTAATTGTCCCAATTATTGTAGCCATAGCTTTCTTTACATTAATTGAACGAAAAATCCTAGGCTACATACAACTCCGTAAAGGTCCCAACACCGTAGGCCCACATGGCCTACTTCAACCCTTCGCCGATGCAGTAAAACTATACATTAAAGAACCATTACGACCCCTAGCCTCCTCCTCATTACTTTATATTACCGCACCAACACTAGCCCTATCCATCGCACTTACCATATGAATCCCCCTACCAATACCATTCCCACTGGTTAACTTAAATATGGGACTTCTATTTATCTTAGCCACATCAAGCCTGGCCGTATATTCAATCCTTTGATCAGGCTGAGCATCCAACTCCAAATATGCCTTAATTGGTGCCCTGCGAGCAGTAGCCCAAACAATCTCATACGAAATTACCCTAGCCATTATTCTACTTTCAGTCCTCCTAATAAATGGGTCATTCACCTTATCTACCCTTATCACAACTCAAGAATATCTGTGACTTATTATCCCATCCTGACCCTTAACCATAATATGATTTATTTCTACCCTAGCAGAAACAAACCGGGCCCCTTTTGACCTAACAGAAGGAGAATCAGAATTAGTATCAGGTTTCAACGTAGAGTACGCCGCAGGCCCCTTTGCCTTATTCTTCATAGCAGAATATACCAACATTATGATAATAAATGCTCTAACAACAACACTCTTCCTGGGAACACTATACAAATCCAACATACCGGAAACATATACAACAAACTTCACCACCAAGACTCTCTTACTAATATCACTATTCCTATGAATTCGAGCATCATACCCACGATTCCGATATGATCAACTCATACACCTACTATGAAAAAACTTCCTCCCACTAACACTAGCACTATGCATATGATACATCTCCCTTCCAATCCTAATATCATATATCCCCCCACAAATATAGAAATATGTCTGATAAAAGAGTTACTTTGATAGAGTAAATAATGGAGGCCTACTCCTCCTATTTCTAGAATTGCAGGCCTTGAACCTACTCCTAGGGATTCAAAATCCATCGTGCTACCAACGTACACCTCATTCTACAACAGTAAGGTCAGCTAAACAAGCTATCGGGCCCATACCCCGAAAATGTTGGTTCATACCCTTCCCATACTAATCAATCCCATTACCCTCTTATTAATTATAATCACAATTTTCACAGGAACTATGCTAGCAATAATCAGCTCACACTGACTCCTAATATGAGCTGGTCTAGAAATCAACATACTAGCCATCATTCCAATTCTAATGAAAAATTATAAACCTCGATCAACAGAAGCAGCCACAAAGTACTTTCTCATTCAAACAACAGCTTCTATACTACTAATATTTACTATTGTACTCAACGCCATATACTCCGGACAGTGAAACATCACCAACACCCACAGCCAGCTTACCCCCCTCACAATCACCATCGCATTAACAATAAAACTGGGGATAACTCCATTCCATTTCTGAGTTCCCGAAGTCACACAAGGCATTTCACTAATAGCAGGAATGCTCCTCTTAACATGACAGAAACTAGCCCCTATCTCGATTATACTCCAAATTCACCCATGAATAAACCTAAATATTCTTCTATTAATCGCTCTCTCATCAATTCTAGTAGGAGGATGAGGAGGCCTAAACCAAACACAATTACGAAAAATTCTGGCCTACTCATCCATCGCCCATATAGGCTGAATAGTAGCCATCTTAACATTTTGTCCACCCCTCACGGTACTAAACCTAACAATCTACCTAGCACTAACCATCGTTATATTTACTATTCTGAATCTCAACATAAATACTACTACATTAACACTATCAAACCTATGAAATAAGACCCCAATAATCACTCTAACAACTATAATCGCTCTACTATCCCTCGGAGGACTCCCTCCACTCACGGGCTTCCTACCCAAATGAATAATTATCCAAGAACTGTCAAAAAACAATAACATCATCATGGCCATAATTATAGCCACTATAGCACTACTGAGTCTATACTTCTACATACGACTAATCTACAGCACCTCCCTAACCCTATTCCCTACATTTAACAACACAAAAATAAAATGACAACTTCAAATTACGAACCAAACTCAACTCATATCACCCCTAGTCATTCTATCCACCTTATCCCTCCCTTTAGCACCGACCTTTTCAATCCTACACTAGAAATTTAGGTTAAATAGACCAAGAGCCTTCAAAGCCCTAAGAAAGCTAACTACACGCTTAATTTCTGTCTGAAGGGTTGCAAGAATCTATCCTACATCAACTGAATGCAAATCAATTACTTTAATTAAGCTAAACCCTCAACTAGACTGATGGGTTCCAACCCCATGAAAATTTAGTTAACAGCTAAATACCCTAATCAACTGGCTTCAATCTACTTCTCCCGCCTCTCAAGGGAAAAAAAGGCGGGAGAAGCCCCGGCAGAATTGAAGCTGCTTCTTTGAATTTGCAATTCAATATGTCAAGTCACCTCGAGGCTGGTAAAAAGAGGGGACTCCTCTGTCTTTAGATTTACAGTCTAATGCTTACTCAGCCATTCTACCTATGTTCATCAATCGATGATTCTACTCAACAAACCACAAAGACATTGGAACCCTCTACCTATTATTTGGGGCTTGAGCAGGGATGGTAGGAACAGCCCTCAGTCTTCTTATCCGAACTGAGCTTGGTCAACCAGGGGCCCTACTTGGAGATGATCAGATCTATAATGTGATCGTAACAGCCCATGCTTTCATTATAATCTTCTTCATAGTTATACCTATCATAATTGGGGGCTTTGGAAACTGACTTGTGCCTTTAATGATCGGAGCCCCTGATATAGCGTTTCCACGAATGAATAACATAAGTTTTTGACTCCTTCCACCATCATTCCTACTCCTCCTTGCCTCCTCAATAGTAGAGGCAGGTGCAGGAACAGGATGGACAGTTTACCCTCCTCTAGCCGGAAATTTGGCCCACGCAGGAGCATCCGTAGATTTAACAATTTTCTCTTTACACCTAGCAGGAGTATCCTCTATCTTAGGGGCTATTAACTTTATTACAACGGTAGTAAATATGAAACCCCCCGCCATATCACAGTATCAAACCCCCTTATTTGTATGGTCCGTAATAATCACTGCCGTCCTTTTACTGTTATCTTTACCTGTCCTGGCAGCAGGAATCACAATGCTATTAACTGACCGCAACCTTAACACAACTTTCTTTGATCCTGCAGGAGGCGGCGATCCTATCCTATATCAACACTTATTTTGATTCTTCGGACACCCCGAAGTTTACATCTTAATTCTTCCAGGCTTTGGCATGATCTCACATATTGTCACGTACTACTCAGGCAAAAAAGAACCTTTTGGCTATATGGGCATAGTTTGAGCCATAATATCCATTGGTTTCCTGGGTTTTATCGTATGAGCCCACCATATATTTACTGTTGGTATAGATGTTGATACCCGAGCATACTTTACATCAGCCACTATAATCATTGCTATCCCTACTGGGGTAAAAGTTTTCAGCTGACTAGCTACACTTCATGGGGGTAATATCAAATGATCGCCCGCTATACTATGAGCCCTAGGTTTCATCTTCTTATTTACAGTTGGAGGCCTAACAGGAATCATCCTTGCTAACTCATCACTGGACATCGTTCTCCACGACACATATTACGTAGTAGCACACTTCCACTATGTATTATCAATGGGGGCAGTCTTTGCCATTATAGGAGGGTTTGTCCATTGATTCCCTCTATTATCAGGCTATGCGCTAGATGATACCTGAGCTAAAATTCACTTTGCAATTATGTTTGTAGGTGTGAACATAACATTTTTCCCACAACACTTTTTAGGCTTATCAGGAATACCCCGCCGTTACTCTGACTATCCTGATGCTTATACGACATGAAACATAATCTCGTCAATTGGATCTTTCATCTCCCTGACAGCAGTCATACTGATGGTTTTTATAGTTTGAGAAGCTTTCGCCTCAAAACGAGAAATCCTAGTAGTAGAACTAATAACAACAAACTTGGAATGACTCCACGGCTGCCCACCACCCTACCACACATTCGAAGAACCTGCCTACGTAAAACTATAGCTAAGAAAGGAAGGAATTGAACCCCCTATAATTGGTTTCAAGCCAACCACATAACCACTATGACTTTCTCCAACTAAGATATTAGTAAAATAATTACATAACTTTGTCAGGGTTAACTTACAGGTTAAACCCCTGTATATCTTAATGGCTTGCCCAATCCAACTAGGATTTCAAGATGCTGCCTCTCCTATTATAGAAGAACTTCTATATTTCCATGACCACGCTCTAATAATTGTCTTCCTTATCAGTTCTTTAATCCTCTACATTATTTCCCTTATACTTTCTACTAAACTTACTCACACAAGTACAGTAGATGCTCAAGAAGTAGAAACAGTATGAACCATTTTACCCGCAGTCATCCTAATTCTCATCGCTCTTCCATCTCTACGCATCCTATATATAATAGACGAAATTACTACACCCTCCTTAACCGTTAAGACATTAGGGCATCAATGATACTGAAGCTATGAGTATACCGACTATGAAAATCTTTGCTTTGACTCATATATGGTTCCTCTATTAGATCTCAAACCCGGTGATCTTCGCTTACTTGAAGTTGATAACCGAGTTACCTTACCCACAGAAATATCAATCCGAATACTGATTTCCTCAGAAGACGTGCTCCACTCATGAACTGTGCCTTCCCTAGGCGTAAAAACTGATGCCATCCCAGGGCGCCTAAACCAAGTTACCCTAATAACCTCTCGTCCAGGCATCTACTACGGTCAATGCTCAGAAATCTGTGGTGCAAACCACAGCTTCATGCCAATTGTACTTGAATTAGTCTCCTTAAAACACTTTGAAGAGTGATTACTAACCATACTATAATTCACCGTGAAGCTAATCAAGCATTAACCTTTTAAGTTAAAGACTGAAAGTCTAAATCTTTCCACAGTGAAATGCCACAATTGGATACATCAATATGATTCACAATAATCTCCTCCATAGTCCTCACCCTGTTTATCATTTTTCAATTAAAAATCTCAAAACTTAATTATTCCTTAAACCCTACATTTAAATCCCTCAGCAAACGTAATCCTACAAACCCTTGAGAATCAAAATGAACGAAAATTTATTCTCCTCTTTTATTGCCCCAACAATTGTAGGAATTCCTGTCGTTGTTCTTATTATCTTAACCCCTAGTATTTTCTTCCTCCCTCCCTCCCGACTTGTTAATAACCGCCTTATCTCCCTACAACAATGACTAATCCAACTAATACTAAAACAACTGATAGCTACCCACAGCACCAAAGGACGTACATGAGCTCTCATATTAATTTCATTAATCCTATTTATTGGCTCAACCAACTTGTTGGGTTTACTGCCCCACTCATTCACCCCAACCACACAACTATCAATAAATCTAGGCATAGCAATCCCCCTATGAGCAGCTACAATTATCACGGGCCTTCGCCACAAAACAAAAGCATCCCTAGCCCACCTCTTACCACAAGGGACACCTACCCCACTCATTCCTATACTAATTATCATCGAAACAATTAGTCTTCTCATTCAACCCATAGCACTAGCCGTGCGACTGACAGCCAACATTACAGCAGGCCACCTGCTTATACACCTGATTGGAGGAACTACCCTAGTATTAACCTCAATCAACCCTACCATTTCCCTAATCACATTTATTATTCTTATTTTGCTGACAGTCCTTGAATTAGCTGTTGCCCTAATTCAAGCATACGTATTCACCTTGCTAGTAAGTCTTTACCTACATGATAATACTTAATGACCCACCAAACTCATGCCTACCACATAGTTAACCCTAGCCCCTGACCACTTACAGGGGCCCTATCAGCACTCCTAATAACATCTGGCCTAATCATATGATTTCACTTTAATTCAAACTCTCTCCTATCACTAGGACTACTAACCAACCTATTAACAATATATCAATGATGGCGGGATGTCGTACGAGAAGGAACTTTCCAAGGCCATCATTCTCCTATTGTCCAAAAAGGCCTCCGATATGGTATAATCCTGTTTATTATCTCAGAAGTGTTCTTCTTTGCAGGCTTCTTCTGAGCCTTCTACCATTCAAGCTTAGCCCCTACTCCTGAACTTGGAGGCCGCTGACCCCCAACAGGCATTTACCCACTTAACCCCCTAGAAGTCCCCCTACTTAACACAGCTGTACTTCTGGCTTCAGGTGTATCTATCACCTGAGCCCACCATAGCCTAATAGAAGGTAATCGAACATTCACACTCCAAGCCTTACTTGTCACCATTTTCCTAGGTATTTACTTCACACTTCTCCAAGCCTCAGAGTATTTCGAAACATCCTTTACAATTTCAGATGGAATTTATGGATCAACATTTTTCATAGCAACAGGCTTCCACGGTCTACACGTCATCATCGGATCCACCTTCCTCACCATTTGCCTCCTTCGCCAAATAAAATTTCACTTCACCTCTAACCATCATTTCGGCTTCGAAGCTGCGGCCTGATACTGACACTTTGTTGATGTAGTATGACTATTCCTATACATCTCCATCTACTGATGAGGGTCCTATTCTTTTAGTATCACTTAGTACAATTGACTTCCAATCAATTAGCTTCGGCACAACCCGAAAAAGAATAATTAACCTCCCACTAACCATTACAATCAACACCCTAATGGTTACAATTCTCGTAATAATTGCATTCTGATTGCCACAACTAAATGTATACACAGAAAAATACAACCCCTACGAATGCGGGTTTGATCCTATGGGGTCTGCCCGCCTACCATTCTCCATAAAATTTTTTCTGGTAGCGATTACATTCCTCCTTTTCGACCTAGAAATCGCCCTCCTCCTTCCACTCCCCTGAGCAATCCAAATAAGCAATCTAAAACTTACACTAACAACAGCCCTTGCATTAATCTCCATCCTAACTGCAGGTCTCGCCTATGAATGATTTCAAAAAGGACTTGAATGAGAAGAATAACACTGATAATTAGTTTAAAATAAAACAAATGATTTCGACTCATTAAATTATGAATTTACATAATTATCATATGCCCTCAATCTCCACTAACATTACTCTAGCCTTCACTATTGCCCTAACGGGAATGCTAGTATTCCGCTCACATCTAATGTCTTCCTTACTATGCCTAGAAGGCATAATACTATCCATATTTATCTTAAGCATTCTTTTCATCATAAATCTACACTATACAGTATCTTTCATCATACCAATTCTCCTGCTAGTACTTGCAGCCTGTGAAGCAGCCATCGGTCTAGCCCTATTAGTGATAGTATCCAATATCTATGGCTTAGATCATGTTCAGAACCTCAATCTCCTCCAATGCTAAAAATCATCATCCCAACAATTATGCTACTACCAGTAACATGATACTCCGCCAATTCTATAGTCTGAATCAACATCACTCTCCACAGCTTAACAATCAGTCTTATAAGCCTATCTTTCCTTAATCAAACTGACAGTAACAGCAATAATTTCTCGTCAACTTTCTTTTCCGACCCACTATCGTCACCTCTCCTAGCCCTAACAATATGGTTACTTCCCCTCACAATTATAGCAAGCCAACATCACCTTTCAAAAGAACCCTGAGAGCGAAAAAAATACTTCCTCTTCACCCTAATCTCCCTGCAACTATTTCTAATTATAACATTCACAGCCACCGAACTAATTATATTTTATATTCTATTTGAATCCACATTAATTCCTACCCTTATTATCATTACTCGATGAGGGAATCAAACAGAACGACTAAACGCAGGTCTATATTTCCTATTTTACACCCTTATCGGATCCTTGCCATTACTTGTAGCACTATCCTTCATCCAAAACCATATAGGCACGCTAAACCTCTTCATAATGACCTATTGATCCCAAGAATTACCCAATTCATGATCTAGTAACCTAATATGAATAGCATGCATTATAGCCTTTATAATCAAAATACCCTTATACGGTCTTCATCTATGATTACCCAAAGCCCATGTAGAAGCCCCCATTGCCGGATCTATAATTCTTGCAGCCATCCTTCTAAAACTAGGAGGGTACGGAATAATACGCATTACTACAATTCTTAACCCCCTAACAAAATTTATAGCATACCCATTCCTTATACTATGCCTATGAGGGATAATTATAACAAGCTTAATTTGCCTACGACAAACAGACTTAAAATCACTTATTGCTTACTCATCAGTAAGCCATATAGCATTAGTAATTGTGGCCATTCTTATTCAAACACCATGAAGCTTTATAGGAGCAACAGCCTTAATAATTGCACACGGTCTCACATCATCAATACTATTTTGTCTTGCCAACTCAAACTATGAACGCATCCACAACCGAACAATACTCCTGGCACGAGGACTTCAATCTCTACTTCCGCTAATAAGCACTTGATGACTTCTCGCCAACCTGACCAACCTAGCTTTACCCCCATCCATTAACTTAATCGGCGAACTATTCATTACCATAGCAACTTTCTCATGATCCAATATAACAATCATCCTAACAGGTCTAAATATGTTAATTACCGCCACCTACTCACTATATATATTAGCAATAACCCAACGAGGCAAGTCCCTATACCACATGCATAACTTAAACCCTTCTCTCACACGAGAAAACACCCTAATATCCATACATATCTTCCCACTTCTTCTCCTCACCCTAAATCCCAATATCCTCATAGGACCCACATACTGTAGATGTAGTTTAAACAAAACGCTAAACTGTGAATTTAGATATAGGAACTTGAAGCCCCTTATCTACCGAGAGAGATGTAAGAACTGCTAATTCTACGCACCATACATAAAAATATGGCTCTCTCAACTTTTAAAGGATGGAAGCCATCCGTTGGCCTTAGGAGCCAAAAAATTGGTGCAACTCCAAATAAAAGTAATTAATTTATTCCCCTCCCTCACTCTAATTACACTAATGATCCTAATATATCCTATCATGATAAATCTCATGAACACCCAAAAGAATATTCCCTACACACTCTACGCAAAACGAACTACTACTTATGCCTTCCTTACCAGCCTCATTCCAGCCACACTATTTATTTTCTCACAACAGGAGATGATTGTATTTAGCTGACACTGAATAACCATCCAAACCCTAAAACTAACAATTAACCTAAAAATAGACTGCTTCTCGGTACTATTTATTCCAGTAGCATTACTCGTCACTTGATCTATCATAGAATTCTCAACATGATATATAGCATCAGACCCAAACATTAATTTATTTTTTAAATACCTTCTCTTATTCCTAATTACCATATTAATCCTAGTGACCGCCAATAACTTATTTCAACTGTTTATCGGCTGAGAAGGTGTTGGCATTATATCCTTTCTTCTAATCAGTTGATGATACGGACGAACTGATGCAAACACAGCAGCCCTCCAAGCCATCATTTATAACCGCATTGGAGACATTGGATTTATCTTATCCATAGCATGATTCTTAACATACTCAAACACATGAGAATTCCAACAGATGTTTATACTAAACCTCAGTCCAAACCTAATTCCACTAATAGGTTTACTCCTTGCAGCCACCGGAAAATCTGCTCAATTCGGACTTCACCCGTGATTACCATCAGCAATAGAAGGTCCCACCCCAGTCTCAGCCCTACTCCACTCCAGCACGATAGTTGTAGCAGGAATCTTCCTCCTAATCCGATTCCACCCTATAATAGAGACCAATAGCACTGCCCAAATCCTTATACTATGCTTAGGCAGCATTACAACACTGTTTACAGCAATCTGTGCTCTTACACAAAACGACATCAAAAAAATCGTAGCCTTCTCCACCTCAAGCCAACTAGGCTTGATAATAGTTACCTTAGGTATCAACCAACCCCATCTAGCTTTCCTCCACATCTGCAACCACGCCTTCTTTAAAGCTATATTATTTATATGCTCCGGCTCTATTATCCACAACCTAAACAACGAACAAGATATTCGAAAAATAGGAGGCCTACTCAAAGTCATACCTTTCACAGCCTCTTCCCTCATTATTGGAAGCCTCGCACTGACAGGCATGCCCTTTTTAACAGGTTTTTACTCAAAAGACCTTATTATTGAAACCATAAATACGTCTAATACCAACGCCTGAGCCCTAACAATCACACTCATTGCAACTTCCCTAACCACTGTTTACAGTACACGAATCATCTTTTATACACTAATAAAACAACCACGATTTACAGTTTTACCCATAATTAACGAAAACAATCCCTCACTAATTAACTCAATTAAACGCCTAGCAATCGGCAGCATCTTCGCCGGATTCATCCTATCTAATAACATTCTCCCTATAACCACCCCTCAATTAACAATGCCTGTTTACTTAAAAATAATGACCCTAATTGTGACTATCCTAGGATTTATCCTAGCAATAGAACTAAGCCTTATAACAAATAACCTAAAATTCAAATTACCCTCTCAAGCGCTCAAATTCTCAAACATACTAGGATTCTTCCCAATAATCATCCACCGCTCAACCCCCCTACACAACCTCATTATAAGCCAAAACACGGCATCTCTCCTACTAGACCTGATTTGATTAGAAAAAAGCATACCAAAAAATATATCCAAACTACAATTACTACTCTCCAAAACCACCTCAAACCAAAAGGGCCTAATCAAACTATATTTTCTATCCTCCCTCACATCAACAATCCTAGCTCTTCTACTTATCATCTAACCCTTCTTCGAACAATTTCAATAACAATCAGCACACTAACAAATAAAGACCACCCCGCAACAACCATAAATCAACTAACACAATTATAAAGAACCGCTACCCCTAAAGAATCCTCACGAACAACACCAATCTCCTTGCCCACAAAAGCAACCCAATCCTCCAGGTCACCAAAACCTACTACCACCTCAAAACTATTCTGCCCTACTACTCACAACACTACCATCAACTCCATAATCAACCCTATCAACAACGATCCCCAAACAACAATACTAGAACCTCAAGTCTCTGGGTACTCCTCAGTAGCTATAGCCGTGGTATAACCAAATACTACCAATATACCCCCTAAATAAATCAAAAACATTATCAAACCCACAAAAGAGCCCCCAAAACCTATAACAATTATAGATCCTACAGCCCCACTAACAACAAGTCCAACACCCCCATAAATAGGAGAAGGCTTTGACGAAAAACTCATAAAACCTAAAACAAAGACTACACTTAACAAGAACATTATATAAATCATAGTTTCTACATGGAATCTAAACCATGACCAATGACATGAAAAATCATCGTTGTACTTCAACTACAAAAACACAAATGACCAACATCCGAAAAAAACACCCCCTCCTAAAAATTATTAATAACTCACTCATTGATCTCCCCACACCACCTAACATTTCTTCCTTATGAAACTTCGGCTCCCTATTAGGAGCCTGCTTGACCATCCAAATCATTACGGGCCTATTCCTAGCCATACACTACACAGCAGATACAACAACTGCATTCTCCTCCGTAGCCCATATCTGCCGAGATGTAAACTACGGCTGAACTATCCGCTACCTCCACGCTAACGGAGCATCCATATTCTTTCTATGTTTATTTATCCATGTGGGCCGCGGCCTATACTATGGCTCCTTTACCCTACTAGAAACCTGAAACGTAGGGATCATCCTACTATTTTCAGTAATGGCTACAGCCTTTATAGGCTACGTCCTCCCATGAGGACAAATATCATTCTGAGGCGCCACAGTAATCACAAATTTACTCTCAGCAATCCCTTATGTAGGCACCGACCTAGTAGAATGAATCTGAGGCGGCTTCTCCGTTAGTAAAGCTACTCTAACCCGATTCTTCGCACTCCATTTCATCCTACCCTTTATTATTTCGGCCTTGGTTATAATTCACCTCCTCTTCCTACACGAAACAGGATCTAATAACCCACTAGGCATACCCTCAAACTCTGATAAAATCCCATTCCACCCCTATTACACTACTAAAGACTTTCTAGGACTTTTACTTCTTATCCTACTTCTCATAACAACAGCACTCTTCTACCCAGACCTATTAGGAGACCCCGACAACTATACTCCAGCAAACCCCCTTAATACACCACCCCATATCAAACCAGAATGATATTTCCTATTTGCCTATGCTATTCTACGATCTATTCCCAACAAACTTGGAGGAGTACTAGCCCTAATTCTATCCATCCTAATCCTAATAGTCATTCCCTTCCTTCAACCTAACAAACAACAAACCATAGCATTCCGCCCCCTAAGCCAATTCTTATTCTGAATCCTAGTAGCAGACTTACTAACCCTCACATGAATTGGAGGACAACCCGTAGAAGACCCCTTCATTAACATCGGACAAATAGCATCCATACTATACTTCTTTCTTATAATCTTTATTATACCAACATCATGTCTCATCGAAAACAAAATACTAAAATGAAGAGCCCTTGTAGTATATCTATTACCCCGGCCTTGTAAGCCGAAAATGGAGCATAGCTTCCCCAGGGCAATCTCAAGGAAGAGATATTATACCTCACCCTCAGCACCCAAAGCTAAGATTCTACATAAACTATTCCTTGTCAAACTATTACTGGCTAAATTTCCTACAAATATTTATGTAATTCAAGCATTGTATGCTCTCCCCCATATAATATATTACAGTCCTCCCCGTGGAAGCCCGTCCACCACATCTATGTATATCGTGCATAAAGCTCTTGTCCACATGCATATAAGCAGGTACATATATATTCATACAGTACATAGGACATCTATATGTATTATCCACATTAAATTCTCTACCCCACGAATATTCTCGGGTAATTGTATACCTTGATTTTACATGAGTACATAAACCCTATTAACCGGACATAAAACATTGATCTATTAATCGAACACTTGCGCATCACGTTTCGTAGTCCTTGTCAACACGGATATCCCCTTCCGCCATACTAGGGCCTCTACCTCCTCCGTGAAACCAGCAACCCGCCCGCATAATGCCCCTCTTCTCGCTCCGGGCCCATTAAACTTGGGGGTGACTAAACTGAAACTATACCTGGCATCTGGTTCTTACTTCAGGGCCATAACCATATACCCGCTCACTCGTTCCCCTTAAATAAGACATCTCGATGGATTAGTTACTAGATTACCCGTGATTAGTCATAACTGATCTGTCAGGCCTCTGGTATCTTTTAATTTTCGGGGGATGCAGGGACTCACCATGGCCTACGCCGAAAACCGGCCGGCCTGTGCTCAGACCATTTATTGTAGCTGGACTTAACGTGTACCTCCTTCACCCTCATAATTATCACAACTGACTGTTCAGTCCATGCTCGACGGACATAACATTACATGTCGGACTTAACAAATATATTTCTCGCTCCACGGTTAACTATAAGGTGGCTATTTAATTCATGCTTGAAGGACATATTCAATTTTAGTACACATGTGCGTACACATCGATGTGCATGTATTTGTACGTGAACTAATATCTACGCCCACACGTCAGTATGTGCACACGCGTTACACGTATACACGTATACACGTATACACGTATACACGTATACACGCATACACGTATACACGTATACACGTATACACGTATACACGTATACACGTATACACGTATACACGTATACACGTATACACGTATACACGCATACACGTATACACGTATACACGTATACACGTATACACGCATACACGCATACACGCATACACGCATACACGCATACACGCATACACGCATACACGCATACACGCATACACGCATACACGCATACACGCATACACGCATACACGCATACACGCATACACGCATACACGCATACACGCACGCATTGTTATATACCCAGTATCCAAGACAAACCCCCCTACCCCCCATTCCAGCCTTCACAGATTCTTGGTACATTTGCTCTTGCCAAACCCCAAAAACAAGAACTTCCCGCACTGTTACTTAACTAGAACTTTGCAGATACTTATAACTTTGCCTGACCTTAGTAAATTAATAGAAAGATATTTACTCTATGTAAGATGCCAATAATTTACGCTGATACCAGCGTAGTAGTCCAACCCGTTCATTTCCAAAAAGAACTACTCTTAATCCAGTTGAAAATTCAAAAATTCCCTTAACCAAAACAACAGCTATCTCACCCAACTCTAACCTGCACACATCCGCCCTTTACCCAAAATTTCAAATCTAA